AAACCTTCGCGTAAAAGGATTTTAACAATGTTTTCAGTAATGTTAGTAGCTGGTATTCGAACTGTTCTTTTTTTATTCATGTCAGCATTTCGTATAGAGGTTATTATGTCAGCAATAGTGTCTTTATTCATGATAAACTCAGATTATTGTTGTACTCGAATTTTGATATAATCAACATGCTCTTTTTCTTTTTTTTTTTTTTTTCTTTATTTTGTAGTTATGAATTATTAAAGGCATATACGTGAAACCCAACCAATCTACTAATAATAATAAATCTCAATTTACTAAATAACCTTAATTGATTTCAGTTAAATACTCAGTTAAATACTATAACTATATTAATTATGTTATGGTCTAATCTTATAATACTTCGGGTGCTAATGAAACTATTTTAGTGAAATTTAACTGTCTCAATTCCCGGGCGATCGCGCCAAAAATTCGAGTTCCTTTTGGATTTCCTTCTTGATCAATAACAACCGCAGCATTGTCATCATATCGTATGATCATACCGTTCTCACGTTTGAGTTCTTTACAAGTACGTACAATTACAGCTCTGATCACTTCTGATCGTTCTAGAGGTGTATTTGGTACTGCTTCCTTGATTACAGCAACAATAACATCACCAATATGAGCATATCGTCGATTACTAGCTCCTATAATTCGAATACACATTAATTCTCGGGCTCCGCTGTTATCCGCTACATTCAAATGGCTTTGGGGTTGAATCATTTTGTTTATCTGTTTTTTCAATCAACACAAAGGGCGAAGTAAAAAAAAAAGAAATGTTGTTTGTTCAAAACAAAAAAGTAAACCTGCAATTGTTGTTTTTTTTTCATCCAAAAAAACTTTTCTTTTGTTTCTACATTCCTATCCCGAAATAATGAATTGGGTTCGTATAGGCATTTTTGATGCCGCTATTGAAATAGCCCTTCTGGCTATATTTTCTGCTACTCCGCTCATTTCATAAAGTATTCTACCGGGTTTAACGACAGCTACCCAATATTCGGGAGATCCTTTCCCCGAACCCATACGCGTTTCTGTAGGTCTTACTGTAACTGGTTTGTCTGGAAATATACGTACCCATATTTTTCCACCGCGGCGGGCATTTCGTGTCATTGCTCGTCGACCTGCTTCTATTTGTCGAGATGTGATCCAAGCGGGTTCAAGCGCTTGAAGAGCATATCTACCGAAGCAAATACGATTACCTCGATAAGATATTCCTTTCATTCTTCCTCTATGGTGTTTACGGAATCTAGTTCTTTTGGGGTTATAGTTGATGGTTGTTTATCAATTCCATCTCTACTACAGAACTGGACATGAGAGTTTCTTCTCATCCAGCTCCTCGCGACTGAAACGATTAAAAAATCTATGTATTTAATGAATAATATACTGAAAAAATATACCGACTCATGCTCATGAGATTTTTTGAAATTTCATCTAATCTATTAGAAATTTCCATATCTTGTTTTGATATATAACTAAACATGGATTCGATCTATAGAGAATTTTTATTTAGAGATACATTTAAAGATAATAGTATCGATCAAAGTAATTTTGTTATGAGGTTATAACGAATCTTTATTTTGTTTTGCTTTTTATTATCATATCGGATCGGCTAAAATTTAGAAATCCAATAAAATCAAAATTTTCGCGGGCGGATATTTACTCTTTCAATATTCAGTTATTCAGTTATAGGATTAGTCTATGACATGACCTTTCAGAATAAATGAATTGGTTTCTGGTTCGTTCCGCCATCCTACCCAATGAATCATTAAGATTCGTTTTCAATGGAATCTTATGTATTCACAGGTTCTATCGTTCCCATCGCTTCTCGGTTAATGGTTAGGTCTGAATTTTACAACGGAGCCCCTAACTAAATTGGATTTGTTCTTGAGTCAATCTTCTCAGTCTTTATTGGCTCAGGGCTCTTTATTCTTTTTCTATGAACAGATTTGTATAATTATGGACCGATCCATATTAATGCTTTATTAAATTTCCCGTTATGAGATGAATCATAGACCTTACATATTGGAATGATATATCATTGATATTTTTTTTCTCTCTTTCTCTCATCCTTCCATTTATCCGCATACTTTTTTTCTTTACAACTCAGAATCAGATTAGTTTTTATTTTTTGTTGTTTGTTTATGCAAAAAATATTTCAGTTGCTACATTGATATGATCAATATATCATATCTCGACCGGTTTTTTATATCCAGATAATGCGAAACGATGAGTTAGTTATTAGTTCTATAATAGTTATTAGTTCATACTATGGGCTGGTCCTTTTTTTTTTTAATACTAATCCTAAAAAAACCAACGAGTCACACACTAAGCATAGCAATTATATCAAATGATTAATCGAATTTTTATTCAATCTTATAGAATTGTTCATTTTTTTTTTTGAGTTAAGAGAAAAAGAATGAAAGAATTTGTCATTTTTTGTTCTATTACTGGATGGATAGAATAGAACTAAAGATAAGTCAAGTAAAGGACTATT